CAAATAACTCAATTTTCGACCATGAACTATTTGTGTCAATGGATTAGTTCGATCCAAAACTTGGGATAATGGGTGTAAACCAAAAAAAGATTCATAAGTCGTTGTTAATGGAGTTGAAATTACCAAATTCTGAGGAATAGGTATTAATTTATGCCGAATTGCTCCACATATAGTTCCTCGAACCACATTTTCTAAACGAACCAGAGCCAATCCGCATTGATCTTGTAAGAGATCTGATACAGAGCGAATACGTTTATTTTTCAAATGATTCATATCATCAAGTGTACCCATTCCAAATTTCATTCCAATCAAATGATCTGTGGCTGCCAATATATCACGCGGTAACAAAAACGTATTGTTTTGGTGTATATCAAGATTAAGTCGACGATTCATATTTCGTCGACCAATCCTTCCTAATTCGCATTTTTGTTGAAAAAATTTTTTTTGTAATTCTTTACATAAAGATTCCGAAAATACCGGGTCTCCTCCTACACAAGCAAATTGTTGATAAAACTCCAAAATGGCATTTTCCTTTGACCCAAAAATTTTTTTCTCTTTATCATTCAAGAAAGACAAAAAAATTTCCGGGTAGCAAACATTATCCAGAATTTCTTTTAGATTCGAACCCATAGCTGATGATAGAACTAGAATAGATATTTTCTGCTTCCTACTCACACGAGCCCATAGCCTTGCTTTTCTATCAATCTCTAATTCTGATCTTCCTCCCCAATCTGATATTATGGTGCCGGTATAGACCGAAATTCCGTTATGGTCCAATTCTGCCCGGTAATAAATACCGGGGCTTTGTAATATTTGATTGATCACAATTCTGTATATTCCATTTACTATAAAAGTTCCCAGGGAATTCATGAGAGGAATGCTTCCAATAAAAATTGTTTGTTCTTGCATATCCCTGCTGGTTTTCCAAATTAATCCTGCGGATACATATAACTCGGAAGAATATGTAAGTGATTTATACACAGCAGCCTTTTCTTTTATCACGGGTTCTACCAATTGATATGTCTCCACAAATAATTGAAATTCAATTTCTTGATCTGTATCCTCAATTTTTGGAAACTTATTAAGCTCTTCCGGTAAGCCCTGATCCATGAACCGACAAAATCCTTCAAATTGTATCTGATTAAACCCAGGTATTGTAGACATCAGCTTATTTCCCTCTCGTAACATTTGAACCCAATTCCTCATTTGTTTAAAAATCCCTGTTTTGGATCATTCTTTTTTGAATCATATTGATCGATCTAGCTCGGATGGAATCTATATTCTGTTTACTAAATCACATAAAATTTTACAAAAAAATTCCATATATATATCATGTATGAAATACGTATGAACGGAGGAATACAGAAAATTTTCTATTTTGCGGAGAAAAGATCTATTTTAGTACTATTCGTAATATACGCTTGTATTGTAAAGCAAAGCGGGTTAGAGTTAGTAATAAATGCGTGCCCCGATATCTAATCTATATTTCGTATATAAGATACGCAATTGTCTGTGTAATTTCTGTTATGGGTCCGGGGTTTACATATATGTATAATTGTTGTTATAATCGAAATAAATATTTTTTTTTTGAAAAGACGCAAAAATAATTTTTTTTTATCATTTGAATTTTCTTATGTCATTGGGGAAACATGATTTGAAGTAAAAATCTAAGACTCGTTCATGAATTCCAAAAAAGTTAATGGGTCCAATTTCTTATGAGTTTTTACTTTTGTGACTGAAAGTCTATATTTTTTTTTATATGGATCCAATTTTAAAAAAGTAAAGGCTTTTTGTTAGTTAGGAAGGGAATTAAGGAAATGGGATTAAAGGATTAAAAACGCAAGTACAATAAACAAAGTTCAAAAATTCACCCCAAAAGAAAAAATTTGCATATATATTTTTGGCGACATGGCCGAGTGGTAAGGCGGAGGACTGCAAATCCTTTATTCCCCAGTTCAAATCCGGGTGTCGCCTGATTCTAAAAAAAAAAAGGAAATATCCTAATCCCTTAGAGTCTCTTGATACGTACTTGATTCTAAGCATCTAGTGGACGGTAAATCTTTGTATCTAAAATTCAAGCAAAATTTTTTGACTCTGTACCATTGATTTCACTATTATTAGTAAACAATAATGGAATAATTCCTTCATATTCATAGAAATAGGGGACATAATTCACATGGATATTGTAAGTCTCGCTTGGGCTGCTTTAATGGTAGTCTTTACATTTTCTCTTTCACTTGTAGTATGGGGGAGAAGTGGACTCTAGAAAAACGACTTACCTTAGCTAATTTTAACTAAATGAGTTTTTTGTTGAGGAATCAAACTATATCAATTGTTTTATAGATCACTCCGTAAAGTTTTTTAAAATTTAAAAGATACTAATGTCAATTGTCAATCAAACAGATATTTCAAAAATTCCCATGTTATGCTTATTTTTTGAAAAGAAATTAATGCATTTTTACTAAATTTCGACGAACAGGTTCTGATCCAAATTTTATTAGGGAGGACAGGGAACAACAGACCTTTTCCTTTTGTTTTCTCCTAAAAAAAAAGCCAAGATAAAGCCGTTCTCTTATTTTTTTAGGAGAATATTAATCAGATACATACTTTGTAGAGGAAAGAACATAGGCATAGTTGTTGTTCAACAAAAATATACACATAATAAGATCTTGGTTCCGACGAGTTGCATATTGGATACTTAGCGCTTGTTTTATCGTTTTATAAAATGGATTTCTGCTTTATCGACCCATTTCATATCCTGGGTTAATTTTAAATAATGTACGATGCTTTATTTTCGAAATTCGATGAAGTTTCCATACGATAGAATAGGTTTGATCATATATCAACCAGTCAATTAATTAATAATGGATTTCTTGGGTTGAGAATGCTAAAAAAATTATTAAATTGATATTGATACATACCTTTGATTCTTTCGGTGGATACTCCGATTTTTTTGGATTGATCAAAAAAAATCCAAATCGATCCAATAGATCGAGCAAAACAATAGAATTAGGATCAATATCTACATAACATAGCTGGGGATACGTATTAGAGATTAGTCAATCTTTAATTAAGTCTGTATCTTTAGTATATTACAACTTTATACACGACAAAAAAACGACTAATCTAATACTAAAAAATAGTATGGTAGAAAGAAATATATATTTCTTTCTACCATACTATTATCAAATCTAATCAAATACTTATGATTCTAGCCTGCTCATTTTTCAGTTAACAAACGAAATTGGAATACCTTTTTTCCATTTTCCAATCGTTGATAAAGAACGAAGAAGTCAAGTTCAAGTTTAAGTCAAACTAATTATTTTGGCTGACCGTTTTTACATAAATGATAAGTAGAAAAGCAGTAGGAACTAGAATGAAGAGCGCAGTAGCAATAAATGCAAGAATATTGACTTCCATAATTTCCTCGTTTTTTAGTTCGCAATAACTCGGGATTTGATCCCATAGAGATGATAAAAATGTCACCTGTAAATTCAATGGAATGAATTCCATTTTGATGATATTGAATCGGATTAATATCATGAATAACAATATCTAAACTATCATATTAATTCGCCGTCGCAAATTGAATAGTATAACATAGGCGAATCTTTTATCCATACTGAATAAAAAAATATATTATAAAATTCGTGATCTAATCCATTTTTGACCATAAATGACAGTTTTCTTTCCATCTAACGAAGTCTCATCTGACCACCTTTCTTTTTCTTTTACACTGGTTACAAAAAAAAAATAGAGGAAAAGTGGACAAAAAAGAGGTTAAGTTCTAAAAAACCTTTCTTTTTTTTTAGAATAAAAAAAGGCGAGTCCTGGTACAAAAAATAGAATCTAATAGTGTATCAAATTCATTATTATTTTTTTTAGATGTTTGCTTTTTTTTATAGAACTCAAATTCAAGTCTAAACTTAATTATTTTTTTTTTTTTAGAAAAAAAAAATATTCTTCATTACAAGGAGTCTCAAAAAAAGGATAGGATCCTTCTTTGATCTTTCTTTTTGGATCCGTCGGGACTGACGGGGCTCGAACCCGCAGCTTCCGCCTTGACAGGGCGGTGCTCTAACCAATTGAACTACAATCCCAAGGAACTAAGGTATACAATATCTTTTTCTTTTTTTATCATTTGATTCAAAACATTTTTAGTTCGAATTTTTTTGTTGTAACAGAGAAGGGAGTTATAAGTGATATATTGATCTCTGCAAGAATATGTACTTGAGTGCGAACAACACGAATTACTAGTTTTCTAAAAAAAAAATATATGTAAAAAAATCTTTCACTAAAACTAAAGAAAGCAGGTTTTCTTTTTTTCAAATTATCACTCACATAGTATAGTAAGTAAGTATGAATCTAGATCATTGTCTAGATCAAAATTTAAATTTCCCGGAACAAAAAAATTTAATTAAATAGAGCAAGAAAACAAAAGAAAAACAGAAAATTGGACTCTTTTATTACGCGTATCAGCCGTTTGGGGAGGACAAATATCTTCATCTTATAGTAGGTGAGATATTTTTTGGGCCGAGCTGGATTTGAACCAGCGTAGACATATTGTCAACGAATTTACAGTCCGTCCCCATTAACCGCTCGGGCATCGACCCAGGATGAATCTATTCAATTTTAGGTTTATTGATTAGATTTATTGATCATCCATGATCAATTTACTTTTGTAGTACCCTACCCCCAGGGGAAGTCGAATCCCCGCTGCCTCCTTGAAAGAGAGATGTCCTGAACCGCTAGACGATGGGGGCATACGTACCCAACTGCCATCATACTATGTTCATAGTATGAACAGTTTTTTGAAATTGTCAATATAATCTTAATATAGATAGATTATTATTAATTATTAATATAATAAATTATTATTTTATATTATTATATTAAATAAAAATAAAAAATCTAATAATAATTAGATTCGATTCAAGGGATCTTTCCGTTTTACATGATTACATCAAAATTTTTGAATAATTCATTCAAACCATTTGATA